GTATAATTGTAATTTGTCAGCAAAGTTGTTTCTTTTTCTTCAAATTCAAAGAATTCTTCTCACTTTATACACAGGTCATCGATTCAGCATTGTAAAAAGGGGCTCAAATCGTTTTATCGACATGAGTGTTTTATATCGAAAAACATTTTCAACTATTTGTATTGAAAATCTTTCTGTATTTATTAACATAGTAGTAGAAAGAGTACCCTGCTGCATCTGAACTTCAAACGGTTTGTTTGGCCTTAACCATGTTAATGGTCCCAGATTATTGGTTAATAGAGAATCAAAGTCGATGTACCAATGAATCACGAAATGCTATGGTTCTTAAATATGATTTTGAATTTATTCAGAAGTAATTCGCGGGATCATGCACTCCTTTCTTTCCTAGTTATAATGAAAAAAAGTGCAACTGGGTGAATCCAGCCTATTCTTGAAATAAACAACTCGCACACACTCCCTTTCCAAAAAAGATCAATACACCTAGGACTACACTTAGATTTATTGGATTTGTTGCTAAAATATCGGTATTAAACCCGAAACTCCCGGCGGATGGCCAGTGACCCAAGGAAACGAAAGAATCGGTTACATTTTTCATATGATCTCCTATTTTATTTTAGATAGACTAAAAAAAAAGAACTCGGTTCTTTTTTTTGTATTGTATTTTTGTATTGTATCACTTTCACTCCTTTTCCATTTATTCTATAAATTTAGATTATTCTAATTCTATGTATTTCTTTTTTTTTTTTATAATTAATAATAATAAATTATTAATTTATTAAATTATTCAGTTTCATTTTTATTAATTTAAATTAACCTATGTCTGTCTAAATGGAGTCAAAAATATATTCTATTTAGCTAGAAATGTATTTTTTTTTTTCAATTGCAAATTACCAATAATAATGAGAATTATTAGAATTAGGGGGCGGGTTTTATGTCAATGGAAAAATACCTCATTGGTTGCAACACTCCTTTAAAAAAGGGGGTTCTCTTAGGGGAAGGAAGAAAGCGAGTCAGTGTGATAATTCCTCATCCTCAAATTAATCCTTCCCGTGGATTATTGTCCCAACGAATAAGTATAAGTAATTGTAAGGGTGAAATCTTGATATAATTCGAAAAAGCAAGGGGTAAGTCCCAAGCCATAAAATAAGAAAAAAAAAGACATAATTCTCACGTTTCTAGGCTTAAACAAAGGGATTCGCAAATAAAAGTGCCAATGCTACAACCAGCCCATAAATTGTTAAAGCTTCCATAAAAGCCAAACTAAGCAATAAAGTACCGCGTATTTTCCCCTCTGCCTCGGGTTGTCTCGCGATACCTTCTACTGCTTGGCCCGCAGCAGTACCTTGACCTACTCCAGGTCCAATAGAAGCAAGCCCGACAGACAATCCAGCAGCAATAACGGAAGCGGCAGCAATCAGTGGATTCATGATGAGTTCCTCGCACCAAAATAAAGAAATGGTTAATGATACAATCATCCAATGAATTTTGACTTAATTATCCCAGCACTAAGATTCAACCTGTCGAAGTAACTAAGAACTCCGAATGGAAGTGATAATATTATTGAACTGTCAGAACTATTTCGATATCTTTTTTTTAGTTCCTACCCACTAGATTTTTGTGAATCCGTGCATACTTTGTTCTTCCATTTCTTTTTTCCAACCCATTCTTTTCTTTGCTTTGAATTCTTCGTTTTTTGGCTTTATTTTATCTCTTTATTCAGAGTCAAAGACGAAACAGAAGAACTTCTATTCTTCGATTGGAATCCCTATCTAAATCCATAGTAGTAATAGTAGTAAGTAGTAGGGCGGATTAGATATATTTTTAGTTCATATATAACTAGTCAATATCTAATATCCCATATACGTGCGTTTCCTACATAACGTAAACCAACCATTCGTATCTTAGATTCAATCGGATTTTCGAATTATTCCTCAAAGGATAGACAAGAGTTGGCTTATAGCCATTAGATTCCATTACATATACCTAATTCTACCCCCCTTTTTTCCTAAACAACTCATTTTTTTTTTTTAATATCGTTTTTTGTAAATTTGTCTCTTCCTTTTATTTATTATTATTTCACAATCTAAATGGACGAATTCATTAGACCAAATCATTGCATAAAAATAAAAAAGCAATCAATCAATATCAATATTTGATTGAGCTAAGTTCATGCAATTTATTATTTATTAAAATTTTCTTTTGGTCAATCGTTGAATTGAAGGAAATCGACTGAAATGGGAATCATTCTATAGAAAGAAAAAAAAGAACAGCTTTTTTAACCCTAAAACCATAGGAATTCCTATTCAAATTAGGACTCATAATATTGAAATTGAATAAACAAAAACAATATCAATATAATCAATATAAAGATAATATTTATTGAAGGAAAATAGGATATAAATAAAAAAAAATGGACCAAACCAGAATTTTAGGAAAAAGATCTTTTCGATCTCTTTCCTTTTTTATTACAATTCTCTAATATCGTAATGTTTTTTGTTAT